CAATTGTAGCCAATATCTTATTACGAATAATTCCGACAACTTCCGGAGAAAAAGAGGCATTCACTTATTACAGAGATGGTGCGATTTGATTATCTTTTTTTTTACTGATCTCAGTCTTAGGAGAAAGATACATTCTTCGGAGAGAAAGAAAAAAATTTTGAAAAAAAACCTACGCTTGCTGAAGGTGAAGTTTGGAAATAAAACGATTAAGTCCTTCTGTCGTGTATCCCCGATTAATGCAGCCTCATATGCTTCAATTTTAGATTTATAGTATTAAGCGAAAGGTTATACCTATACCTATGGGGTTAGGTCAACCCTACTCCACTAGTACCAATGGGCGGCATGGGGGAAGAGGCACTACGCTTAGGAATCAACAACACTAGAAAACTTTGTAAAAAAAATCCTTCCTTTCTTATCGGGATCGGGACTAACAAGAATGGTTGGGACAAGAAACATCCATCTCGTTCGTATTTTGGATACCCATATAACCATCGAAGACTGTTGAAGTGACTAATTCCGGGAAATTGAGCGGCGTTGAGAACAAAGAAATTGTTGAAGTGACTATTTATCCAGTAATAACATACTTGATGTTAAGAAAAGATCTTTTACAGGAAGGTTGGCTAGAGATTTCGTGTAAAAACGCTAGTCCCGCTCAGTTGATAATGAGAATATTGCAATCTTTTTTGATTCTATATATGTTTATCATTATACACATAAAGGAGGAGCCGTATGAGATGAAAATCTCACGTACGGTTCTGGAACGGAGATTCTTTGAACCGAATGACGACCGTAACGGATGTCGGCTCAATCTGAAGGAAATTATGCGGAAGCTTTACAGAATTATTATGAGGCTATGCGACTGGAAATTGATCCCTATGATCGAAGTTATATACTTTATAACATAGGCCTTATCCACACAAGTAACGGAGAACATACGAAAGCTTTGGAATACTATTTTCGGGCACTCGAACGAAACCCGTTCTTACCTCAAGCTTTTAACAATATGGCCGTGATCTGTCATTACGTGCGACTATCTCCACTATAGAAAGAAAAAAGAAAAGAACGAGCAAATTCGCTAATAAGCAAATCCGCTAATACTAATAAATACTAGAAAACAAAATAGGCTTTCTACATATATATCGTCCAAAACAACGATTTTTATCAGCTGTAGCAAAGAAAGAAACTTCATAGAAGTCGAAATATGAAGAAATATATATGCCTAGATACTTTTTTCTATGGATAAAAGATCTAATTGATAGAGGAAGCACCGTAAAGATCAATTAACAAGGTTTTTGGCCGATACAACAAGAACTGCTTACTTCTATCATGATAGAAGAGTTAGGAATCCACTTATGTAAGAAAGTCGATCCCCTAAGGTTTTGAGCAGCGGTGTAGTATCAGATCCCAAAGATTGTAAGTCTTTTCTTTCTTATGAAGAAAAGTCTTTTTCTCAAAGATTCTATAGAAATTGATATATCATATAGAAAAGTATATGATATATGAAATCGAGATAGTTACCTTTCAGAAAATTCTAATGAGAGTGTTAATGCCGATGCTTTATTCTTCTGAAGGTAGGAGAAAAGATAAAACTATAAAAAAGGATTAAATTCTTTATTAATCCAAATTTCAGTTTGAAACTCATGTAATTAACCTCTTTTCTTGTGGTTAACTCCAGAAAAAAAAGGAAGATCAAAAGAATTGACTGTTGAGCCGTATGAGTCAGGAAACTCTCAAGTACGGTTCTAAGGGAAGGAATTTACTCACCTATTCCGACCGCGGAGAACAGGCCATTCGACAGGGAGATTCTGAAATTGCGGAATCCTGGTTTGATCAAGCCGCTGAATATTGGAAACAAGCTATAGCCCTTACCCCTGGTAATTATATTGAAGCACAGAATTGGTTGAAGATCACAGGGCGTTTTGAATAAGAACACTCTGTTTATTATTTTCTTTTTTCTATTCTGATTTCTTATTTGATTCTATATATATCTTTCTTTTCTATATATATCTTTATTTTATTCATATTCTATAGAGAATATATTCTCTATAGAATTCTATCTCTATAGAGAATATAGAATAATATATAGAGAATATATCTATTTTTTTCTATATCTTATTTTTTTCTATATCTTATTTTATTATATAAAATAAGATATATATATTTGTATTTTTTCTTAATTATTTTGACTTAATTATTTTTATTAATATTATATTGAATATTATATATATATAATATTCAATATTTATTTATATATATTTCTATATTGAATTTGTTATAGTTTATTATTTGTTGTCCCCATCAGTCAAATAAAACAGATCATTTCTATAGGAACAACTAATCAAAAGATTTGATTATATCCCTTCAAAAATCGTTCTATTTCATCTGGTATTTCGTAGAGATAAACGGTAAGTGGATACAGTAGAGAATTCTTTTTTTTTCTGCTATTCAAACTAATAAAATAAAAGAGACCTTCTAAAAACGAAATCGAAATACCCGTATG